ACGTTGTATTTTCCGGTACATCATTATGGATTGGATTAGTCTTTCTGGTAGCTATTCTGAATTCTCTCATTTCTTGAATTTGTTTAGTATTTAGTAGCCCGATACAAAACTAAATAAATAAAAAGAAAGGCCCTTTTTCGAAAAATTCGGATTTTGATACACATTAAAATGCTATTTTGGTTCCTAATTATTACCTCTTCTCTTTCATTATTATGAAATTCTATTGCCATTAGAATATTGATTGACAGACAATTAAGAAAAAGAAAACTCTAATAGAAAATGAAACGGTCGACCCAGACATAGACGGTCGACCCAGGTGGATATATCCTATAAAATATAGGCCATAGCGGGCGTAGTTCAATGTAGCGAGCGTGGTTCAGTGGTAAAACATCTCCTTGCCAAGGAGAAGATACGGGTTCGATTCCCGTCGTTCGCCACCTTAATTTAGTAAGGTACTATGATAAAAAATTAAGTCTAGTTAACTACTAGACTGCTTCGATTTAATTAATATTAAATTAATTAGTTGTTAGTCTAGTACTGTACAACTTCCTATCTTATCCTTCCTTTGCACCCGACTCAAAAAAAAAAAGGGTTGGATATAGCCCTCTACCATATCTATACAAATAGATAGTCCATTTATACGGACTGTTAAGTGCGGAGACGGGAATCGAACCCGTGACCTCAAGGTTATGAGCCTCGTGAGCTACCAAACTGCTCTACTCCGCTCTGTAGGGCCGAAAACAAGTGGACGAAAAAGGTTGAATACAAGTCTATACCATGTCTAGACAAACAAATAGAATAGTCTTCTTATACAGAATGGAGCGGGTAGCGGGAATCGAACCCGCATCGTTAGCTTGGAAGGCTAGGGGTTATAGTCGACGTTGGTTGATTATTTTTAACGTCTCTAATTCAAAACCGAACATGAAATTTTGATTTCATTCGGCTCCTTTATGGATATTCTCACCGCTTAACATCTATGTCAGCTTTTCTGTCTGAATGGAACCAAAGCTCTCTGCTTTCTAGATGATCCCTATAGAATAGGAGATAGAAATTATCCTAAATATCTATCTAATCTACTTACTTCGTTCCCTAATTTCATTCAAGAGATCCTGAGGAGAAGAATTGGGTTTCCGCCGAGCTGAAACAATATACTGATGGTTCTAGTAAACCAAAACCCTTGTTTTTTAGCTATTGGGCTTCCATTTCCTTTTTAAACAAAACAAAAGAAGATTTAGTTACGATTGGAAATAAACTTTTTTGTATCTTCATCCATAGATCCTTTACTCATATTTTTAAAATCGGAATACTTAATCCAATGCAAAATTATGCTTCGCGACTCCGTACTCATAATCGAATTTGTATTTTGGATGCAAATTCAATTATTCTTTGGATACTAATCGCGAGAATGTATATTCTTCCTCAATATGCTATTGAGAGGAAAAGGATTAAACCCTTTATAAGAACTAAAGTTTTAATCGGAATATGAATATAAAAAAACTTAAGGATGCCTTAAGTATATCATTTCAAATTCAGTTATTAATAGAACGAATCACACTTTTACCACTAAACTATACCCGCTACATGTAGATTATGATACCAACGCTACCCTTTGTCAAGGGTAGCCATTTGAGAAGGAGGCTAATTCCACCTTATCGAATCAACCAGAGAAAGTTCATGGGTGTGGGCGGTTGGTACTTCAATCGCGGGCCTTTACTTTAGGATTTAGATAGCCCCTCTCTAGTCTGTAAAATACATCTCTTCTTACCATGCCAATAGCGTATGAACCAAATGTATGCATTTCGATTAGGATTTATTCTACGGTTATGACTACAAGGATCATTATTTGTGAGGACGCAAATGTGCCAGACTGTTGTAAGGAATAGTTTGATTATTCTTACAATATAAACTAAGAGATATAGGGGGCAGTACAGTCCCCCTATATCCTTTTCTTCCTTTTCTTTTTTGTTCAGAATTGAACAAAGAAATTGGGAAATATGTTTTCTTCCTCCACTTATCATGAAGTCCGAGCCATAGGGAAGGAGTGAGATGACTTTAAAAAATTCATCATGGACTTCCTGATGAAAATTGACATCAGAGTCCTCTGATGAGGACTCCTCAAACTCTTCATAAAGAGGATCCGGAAAGTCTCTGGTTAGCGGATCCTCCCCATTTACTAATTTTCTCTCTTCTTTTCCACTCAATTCTAGTTTATTGGATTCTTGTTTAAAAGAATCAAAGAAGATGAATAGAACTAAGAACATATAAAAAAGAGCATGGAGGCCCATTACCAAACGTTCCTCCTAAGAATCATATTGGGTATCTGTTCCCTTCCTTTTCACCCTAGGATCGAAAATCTAGAATCCTCCTCTCAAGCCGTATGAGGAGAAAACCCTGAACCTGGAGGAGTTAGGTATGTAGGATATGCTTTTTACTTTTTGTTGGGCGGCAGTAGTATAATTTTTATACTCTGCAGTATAAATTCGACTGCCAACTTTTTTTAGAATCAAATTGTTGATAAAACTCCAACATAGTTTGTTCCAAATCCACTAGAATCCTTGTAGAATAGTCAAGTACCCCATTTCCAAGGGGTACCTGTTGAAAATCGTTTCAACAAATCCGTCCAAAACTTTTTAAGAAAAATGAAAAAGTTTTGAACTCGAAAGTTTTTCCAAAAGATGCCCGCTAAAAATTGTTTCAATCTCTCACCAAAACAGATAAGAAGTATATCACTGAAAATTAATACCCAGCCATATGGGATATGGGTATATGAAGAGCGCAAATTCCTTTATACCCCGCCCAATTAGAATTAGAGGAAATAAAACATAAATGGAGAAAGTTCTCATCATCAGATCAGCCAATAAAAGAAAAAAGTCCCTAATTCTGCAGAACATTCTGAGCACGTGAAAAGTGAATAGCCTATTTTTAACAGCAGTTCTTATTGCCCCTTTGGCCATTTTGGCCCATTGTTGTGTCCGATTCAACAATTGATACATATTTGTTCTCCTCTTAAACAAAAAAAAATGGAACTTCCGGGCTTTGGTTTGGTGAATCGTACGAGATAGTGTTTACATACCTATGAACTTACCCTCTTCAAGTGTATCCAATAGATATAAAATAAAATCTCTACATATATCTCTCTATATACATATAATATATACATTATGCAGTAGACCCATAATGGGAAATGAAAGTGGCTAATTTTTGAATAAAAAGCCCTTTTAACTCAGTGGTAGAGTAATGCCATGGTAAGGCATAAGTCATCGGTTCAAATCCGATAAAGGGCTTTTCACTTAGTGGTAGAATAATGCCTTGGTAAGACGGAAATCATCGGTTCGAATCCGATAAAGTAATTTTCTACTAAATTCATTCATTTTTTTCTTTTTTTTTTTTTTTAATATCTCCATTTTTTCTTGAATTTTATGACTTAGTTTAGTGCGAGATGCCCCACATTTTTGGTCTGAACACTAAACTAAGTACAGAGTTTAAAACAAGAAATGAAATTGGACTCTTTTTCCTGTTAGAGCAATCAAATCAATACCTGTACTGAACTAATCTAGACTCCTTTTTATCAATCTATTCTTATTCTATACCCTTTAATTTAAAGGAATTTACTTAACTTAAAAAGTAGGAGATGATCCGTGAATTAACCTAACCATCAACTAAAAAAAATGCTATGAAAGCATAACAGAAAAGTAGTAAAGACTCTTAACTTTGATCTAGTTATACTCTTCGAGTATATTGACAATTCAAAAAAACTGCTCATACTATCATTATAGTATAATGACGAGTGGTTGTATATAGTGCTATCGTCTAGTGATGCCCCCATCGTCTAGTGGTTCAGGACATCTCTCTTTCAAGGAGGCAGCGGGGATTCGACTTCCCCTGGGGGTAGGGAGTATTATAAAAAGAGGATAATCATAGATTATCAAAAAGCCTAGAATAAATTCTTCCTGGGTCGATGCCCGAGCGGTTAATGGGGACGGACTGTAAATTCGTTGACGATATGTCTACGCTGGTTCAAATCCAGCTCGGCCCAAAAATCTAGGGCTTCATTAATATGAACTAAATCCATTTTTATTTCTTCTCTTCCATAAAAAATAATGTCTGATCCATAGAAATAAAGGATAAACAGAAATGGGCAAATTTCTTTCTAATCCATATCTCTCTGATTCTTTCTCTTACAAAGAAAAGACAAAGAAAAGAGTTTTTCTTATGGAAAGGCGTATTCTCATTTATTTTTAGGGATAAAAAATCGCGGCATACTTGTTATGCCACTCGCACTATACCCACATAGGATATGTGGGTATGTAGTATATGATTCGTCTATTTCTTAGAGCACGACAGACGAATCAAATCTTCTTATGGTTCTATTATTTTAAAATAGGCATGCCATACACCCCGCAGGGATTGTAGTTCAATTGGTCAGAGCACCGCCCTGTCAAGGCGGAAGCTGCGGGTTCGAGCCCCGTCAGTCCCGAACTAGGGTTGAATGAATGGACAAATTAATCTTTCTTTTTTTCATGGAAATTTTTGATGAAAAAAAGGAGGGAGGCAGGAGGCAAGATCAAATATCCATGGGGCACCCTTACTTCACTTTTTTTATTTCGTATTTCTCAGTAAAAAGAGAGCCGTATAGGAATTTTTTTTCATTACTTACGGTTGCGGTTGATAAGGAAAGGCATACATATCATACGTGGATTAGTATAATTTAGGATATTACTCTATTTTTATGATGATACCGCCCTCATCTTAACTTCCTATTCGACTCTTATGAAATCGAGTACCGGTATTTTACCGGAATCCATACATAAAATGGATTCGTTTATTGTTGTTTATTGTTAGAGAATGCATTTCATCTAATTAGTTCCTTTTTGGGGGTTAAAACACACCCCTTCCATTTTCTAGTTCCAACTTTGTTTGTGTATGTTCAATGAATAATTGGAAAGAATCCACCTCACTCTCACTCCATTTGCCGAATCCTTTTTTTATGGATCCGCTCTCATCTTTAGACCCGAAAAAGCAGCTATTGATAGTAACCTAATAAAATAAAAACTAAGCAAACGATCTTTTTCATAAATTAAAATATGCGATCCTTTTTATTTTAAATCCTCTTTTCTCCATCTCATTTCGACTTCTACTGCTTATTTGGATGTCTATGTGACCCATAGAAAGGTGGTCATATAATACATACATACATAATTGTATGTATAACTATAAGAAAAAGGAAGGGAAATTTGATAAGATAAGAAAGATTTTTGGTTATACATATAGAAAAGCAAAAGTGGAAAAGAATGAAAAAGAGAATAGAGGGGGTTTCGAATCCAATCACAAAACCGATGCACTTTTGTCTTAGTATGGATAAGGGATCTTCCTATGTTATATTATTCCACTATCAACCATGAATTGATTTGATAGATCCAATATTCATAATATTGAATTGATTCCGTATTATCAGAATGCGGGGCCTCCCCTTGAATTTACGGGATACCCCTTTTTCCTCTCCATGGGATTACATCCCGAGTTATTGTGAAAAAAAAATAAATAAAGAGGTTATGGAAGTCAATATTCTCGCATTTATTGCTACTGCATTGTTCATTCTAGTTCCTACTGCCTTTTTACTTATTATTTATGTAAAAACAGCCAGCCAAAATGATTAATTGGAATTCCAATTAATCATTGAAGAAATGAAAAAGGGATTAAAGAAAATACAAAATCCAAGTCTTAAATGAAAGGATCTGGTTGGAATCATAAAGTGTGGTAGAAAGAACTATATGTAGTTCTTTCTACCACACTTTCGATTCTTTCTATATATATTATCTTGAATCTACATAGAATCAATTAGTAGATTGAAATAGTAGTCTAATTCCACTTCTTTTTTCACTGCATCCACTTAATTTCAATCAAGTCAAAATCAAAAAAATCGAAGACAATTCTTCATTGAAAGAATCCATGGAGGGGGAGAAAAATAATACGAGAATAGACTATTATAGTAAAAGAAAAAAGTAAAAGGAAAAAACCTACGAATCTTTCATGCTTAAAAATAGCGCGAGATCCTTCAAAAAAAAAGAACATAAAAGATTTTCTAAGAATAAGAAAATAGTATAAATGGAAAATGTGCGATATGTTGTGAATAGCTTCGTGTAAGAAAGTCTAATTTTCTTATGTATAGAACTTTCTTTTTACTCGCCACTTCTAGTAGAATATAAATTCTGAATTACTATAATCGCCCTTTCTATTCTATTATACTGGAATAGAACATAGTTACTGGAATAGAACGACTCTTTCTTACTTTATTAAAAGAGTTTCTTACAAGAGTGAAACAAAACTAAAGAAAGAGAGAAAAAATAAAGTTTGGTAAAATTATTAATTAATACAAAATGATCAATTAAAGAAAAGAGTTGATACTACAATTCGACTACTCAATCAATTGGTAGTATCCCTAGAGTCCACTCCTCCCCCATACTACTAGCGAAAGAGAAAATGTAAAGACCACCATTAAAGCAGCCCAAGCGAGACTTACTATATCCATGTAAATTATGTCTCCTATTTCTATGAAGGAATTCTTCTACTATTGATCAATAATCATAGTGGAATTAAGGGTACAGAGTCAAAAGTCCATTCTATTCCGCCCTAAGACTATGGACGAATCCGTTAAAGGAATTTACTCCTAACAAATTCTTATATGATTTCTGGTAGAATTGGAGAGCATTAAGTATAAATATGATACGGAGCCCTTTCCCTAAAAAAAGGGGATGTCCTGAATAGAAGACGCGGGAATAGAGAGATTTTTTCTTTCGTTTGTTACCTTTTTTTTAATATAAGCAAAGGACGTAAGAATATACCATAAAATTAGGATAGATAAATATTTATTGGATACCTACCTTACCCATGTTTATTTTTGACCTAAACCGCCCGCCCCGCTTTCTATCTTTCTATGAAAGAGTAAGGGGGCCTTATCTACAACCCCGAAATGGATTTTTGATCAGCCTATTCAATCTAATTCTCGACAGAATCAGTAACCTTTACTTTTGTGTATGTAGGTAGCATAAGATGTACGAAGTGTATGTAGTAAGATGCACGATAAATAAAATGTATGATAATTAGGAAGTTTTTATATTTCTTCGCGAAGTCCCTTCTTCAATCTTAGATTGAAAAAAGACTGCCCTTTAAGGACCTTTGGATACGAGGATTTCTGACATCTTAGTCTCTTTTCAATTCTCGAATCGAATCAATTTTAATTAATAAAAGAATAAGGAAACGCCACCTCATCCCTATTGGTAGCCGTTTGGGCCACTGCCGACAAAACAAACCATAGTTTGAGGATCGAACTATGGTATGGATTCTCAAAATCCAGTACCGCCAGACCTAGTTACTCTCGTGCCCCAACTTATGGGAGGTACGAATTTGTCGAGTTTGATCAGTACTATAATCCTAAGTAATCCTAAGTATTTTATTGATCAGGCGGCACCCAGATTTGAACTGGGGGTAAAGGATTTGCAGTCCCCTGCCTTACCACTTGGCCATGCCGCCAAAAAATCCGATCAAAAATCGAGAAAAGAACAAGTATTCATCCACATTTTTTTCCTAAAACCCTTTTTTCTTTTATCTTGAATCTAATTCTACTTACTTTTTTCTAATCTTTTTCAAAAAGAAAAAAAGATTTCTGCTTTTTTTGGATCCAGTTTCGCTTATTCTCCTTGATGGATTCCATCTTAAAACACATATTGCTAACACTAGAAAACTTCCCTTTTCTTTCTATTCTATTGAGATGACAAAGGAGAAAAGGTGGATTTCCAGTCGCAGGCTGTAAAATTCAGAACAAATTAGAACCATTAACTATAAATTTACATTTTGTTTTGAATTGCAGTAGTGAACGACTCTTAAAAACGACTCTTAAAAACGACTCTTAAATCGGTATTCTCCCCCCATTATTTTTAATGGCATAAAAAAATAGAATAAATGTTTCCCTATATACAGATTAGGGAAACTCCAGGTCCGAACAGCATTATTATCTATGGATCCCCCTTATGTACATATCCCTATGGGGAATCGTGCTTTAATTTTTCATTGCATTAAATATCTTGAATAAAAAAAAAGAGAGAATTTTCTCTGATATAGATTATGGCCTTCTTTTCTTGGCCCACCTAAGTGCAATTACGATAAAAGAAAGGATATGTAGATAGGTGGATAACTAGATTGGCAAGTACTTAAAAAAATAAAGTAAAGGTAAAGTAAGTACTTTATTTATTTTAGAATTGATTTTAGAATTCTACAACGAAATCCTTTATTTTCCAGCAATTCTACTACTACGAATACGAAACAAAAAAGAACCTTCAAATTCTTTTTGAAAATGAAACTAAGCGTGCTATTCTAAATCGAACTAAAGTCAAACTTTCTAGTGCTTATAAATTATTATGGCTTTATCCCTTTCATAGAAAGGAGATAAAACGAGAAATCTTTGCTATCCAATCTTTTTATTAAAATATCATAAAGTTTAAGTGGCAGAATTTTTTTCTAGGACTGTTTTATCAATTCATTTTTATTCCATTTCTACCCCTGCTAAATTCGAACTTTCGTCGAAATCGTCTCTATTCATATGTATGAAATACATATATGAAATAGAAATGCATATGTGGAGTTCCCTAGAATTTCATGTGATTCAGTAAACAGAATATAGATTCCATGATTGCTAGATTGATCCGTAGGGATTGATGAAGAGTGAGCTGATAATGGAATTTTTCTTCGATAAATAGGAAACTTAAGATTAAAATGCTCCGGAATAGAAATGAGGGAATGTCCACAATACCCGGATTTAGTCAGATCCAATTCGAGGGATTTTTGGGATTCATTAATCAAGGCTTGGCAGAAGAACTTGAGAAGTTTCCAACAATTAAAGATCCAGATCACGAAATTGCATTTCAATTATTTGCAAAAGGATATCAATTGCTAGAACCTTCGATAAAAGAAAGGGATGCTGTGTATGAATCACTCACCTATTCTTCCGAATTATATGTATCCGCGAGATTTATTTTTGGTTTCGATGTGCAAAAGCAAACCATTTCTATTGGAACCATTCCTATAATGAATTCCTTAGGAACCTTTATAATAAACGGAATATACCGAATTGTGATCAATCAAATATTGCTAAGTCCTGGTATTTACTACCGCTCGGAATTAGACCATAAGGGAATTTCTATATACACCGGGACTATAATATCAGATTGGGGAGGAAGGTCGGAATTAGCAATTGATAAAAAAGAAAGGATATGGGCTCGCGTAAGTAGAAAACAAAAGATATCTATTTTAGTTCTATCATCAGCTATGGGTTCAAATCTAAGAGAAATTTTAGATAATGTTTCCTATCCCGAAATTCTCTTGTCTTTCCCGAATGCTAAAGAGAAGAAGAGGATTGAGTCAAAAGAAAAAGCGATTTTGGAGTTCTATCAACAATTTGCTTGTGTAGGAGGGGACCTGGTATTTTCGGAGTCCTTATGCGAGGAATTACAAAAGAAATTTTTTCAACAAAAATGTGAATTAGGAAGAGTTGGTCGACGAAATATGAATCGGAGACTGAGTCTTGATATCCCTCAGAACAATACATTCCTGTTACCACGAGATGTGTTGGCCGCTACGGATCATTTGATTGGAATGAAATTTGGAACGGGTATACTTGACGATGACGATATGAATCACTTGAAAAATAAACGTATTCGTTCGGTTGCGGATCTGTTACAAGATCAATTTGGACTGGCTCTTGGCCGTTTACAACATGCGGTTCAAAAAACTATCCGTAGAGTATTCATACGTCAATCGAAACCGACTCCACAAACTTTGGTAACTCCAACTTCAACTTCGATTTTATTAATAACTACTTATGAGACCTTTTTTGGCACATACCCCTTATCTCAAGTTTTTGATCAAACCAATCCATTGACACAAACGGTTCATGGGCGAAAAGTGAGTTGTTTGGGTCCTGGAGGATTGACGGGGAGAACTGCAAGTTTTCGGAGCCGAGATATTCATCCGAGTCACTATGGGCGTATTTGTCCAATTGACACGTCCGAAGGAATCAATGTTGGACTTACCGGATCGTTAGCTATTCATGCGAGAATTGATCACTGGTGGGGATCCATAGAGAGTCCGTTTTATGAAATATCTGAGAAAGCAAAAGAAAAAAAAGAGAGACAGGTAGTTTATTTATCACCAAATAGAGATGAATATTATATGATAGCAGCAGGAAATTCTTTGTCCTTGAATCAGGGTATTCAGGAAGAACAGGTTGTTCCAGCTAGATACCGTCAAGAATTCCTGACTATTGCATGGGAACAGATTCATGTTAGAAGTATTTTTCCTTTCCAATATTTTTCTATTGGAGGTTCTCTCATTCCTTTTATTGAGCATAATGATGCGAATCGGGCTTTAATGAGTTCTAATATGCAGCGCCAAGCAGTTCCACTTTCTCGGTCCGAGAAGTGCATTGTTGGAACTGGATTGGAACGCCAAACAGCTCTAGATTCGAGGGTTTCCGTTATAGCCGAACGCGAGGGAAAGATCATTTCTAGTGATAGTCACAAGATCCTTTTATCAAGTAGTGGGAAGACTATAAGTATTCCGTTAGTTGCCCATCGGCGCTCTAACAAAAATACTTGTATGCACCAAAAACCTCGGGTTCCGCGGGGTAAATCCATTAAAAAAGGGCAAATTTTAGCGGAGGGAGCAGCTACAGTTGGGGGGGAACTTGCTTTAGGAAAAAACGTTTTAGTAGCTTATATGCCCTGGGAGGGTTACAATTTTGAAGACGCAGTACTAATTAGCGAACGTTTAGTATATGAGGATATTTATACTTCTTTTCACATCCGAAAATATGAAATTCAGACGGATACGACAAGCCAAGGCTCCGCTGAAAAAATCACTAAAGAAATACCACATCTGGAAGAACATTTACTCTGCAATTTGGACAGAAATGGAATTGTGAGGTTGGGATCCTGGGTGGAAACTGGCGATATTTTAGTAGGTAAATTAACGCCTCTGATAGCGAGCGAATCATCGTATATCGCGGAAGCTGGATTATTACGGGCTATTTTTGGTCTTGAGGTATCCACTTCAAAAGAAACTTCTCTCAAACTACCTATAGGTGGAAGAGGGCGCGTTATCGATGTGAAATGGATCCAGAGGGACCCCCTTGACATAATGGTTCGTGTATATATTTTACAGAAACGTGAAATCAAAGTTGGGGATAAAATAGCTGGAAGACACGGGAATAAGGGGATCATTTCCAAAATTTTGCCTAGGCAAGATATGCCCTATTTGCAAGATGGAACACCTGTTGATATGGTCTTCAATCCCTTAGGAGTACCCTCACGAATGAATGTGGGACAAATATTTGAAAGCTCGCTCGGATTAGCAGGGGATCTGCTAAAGAAACATTATAGAATAGCACCTTTTGATGAGAGATATGAGCAAGAGGCTTCAAGAAAACTTGTGTTTTCGGAATTATATGAAGCCGGTAAACAAACAAAAAATCCATGGGTATTTGAACCCGAGTACCCGGGAAAAAGCAGAATATTTGATGGAAGAACAGGAGATCCCTTCGAACAGCCTGTTCTAATAGGGAAGTCCTATATCTTAAAATTAATTCATCAAGTTGATGAGAAAATTCATGGACGTTCTACTGGGCCCTACTCACTTGTTACCCAACAACCCGTTAGAGGAAGAGCCAAGCAAGGGGGACAACGAGTAGGAGAAATGGAAGTTTGGGCTTTAGAAGGATTTGGTGTTGCTCATATTTTACAAGAGATACTTACTTATAAATCTGATCATCTTATAGCTCGCCAAGAAATACTTAATGCTACGATCTGGGGAAAAAGAGTGCCTAATCACGAGGATCCTCCAGAATCTTTTCGAGTGCTTGTTCGAGAACTACGATCTTTGGCTCTAGAACTGAACCACTTCCTTGTATCTGAGAAGAACTTCCAGGTTAATAGGGAGGATGTTTGATGGGAATAAATATAAATTATTTTCTTATTTCTATTTTATGATTGACCAATATAAACATAAACAACTTCAAATTGGACTCGTTTCCCCTCAACAAATAAAGGCTTGGGCTAAAAAAATCCTACCTAATGGGGAAGTCGTTGGCGAAGTCACAAGGCCCTCCACTTTTCATTATAAAACCGATAAACCTGAAAAAGATGGATTGTTTTGCGAAAGAATCTTTGGACCCATAAAAAGCGGAATTTGTGCTTGTGGAAATTCTCGAGCGAGCGTAGCTGAAAATGAAGACGAAAGATTTTGCCAAAAATGCGGGGTAGAATTTGTTGATTCTCGGATACGAAGATATCAAATGGGATACATCAAACTGGCATGTCCAGTGACTCATGTGTGGTATTTGAAAGGTCTTCCTAGTTATATCGCGAATCTTTTAGATAAACCCCTTAAGAAATTGGAGGGCCTAGTATATGGCGATTTCTCTTTTGCTAGGCCCTGCGCTAAAAAACCTACTTTCTTACGATTACGGGGTTTATTCGAAGATGAAATTTCATCCTGTAACCACAGTATTTCTCCCTTTTTTTCTACCCCAGGCTTTGCCACATTTCGAAATCGGGAAATTGCGACAGGAGCAGGTGCTATTAGAGAACAATTAGCGGATTTGGATTTGCGAATTATTATAGAGAATTCTTTGGTTGAATGGAAAGAATTAGAAGACGAGGGGTATAGTGGAGATGAATGGGAAGATAGAAAAAGACGAATAAGAAAAGTTTTTTTGATTAGACGCATGCAATTGGCGAAACATTTTATTCAAACAAATGTAGAACCAGAATGGATGGTTTTGTGCTTATTACCGGTTCTTCCTCCCGAATTGAGACCCATTGTTTATAGGTCTGGGGATAAAGTAGTGACTTCGGATATTAATGAACTTTATAAGAGAGTTATCCGTCGGAACAACAACCTTGCCTATTTATTAAAAAGAAGTGAATTAGCACCAGCAGATTTAGTAATGTGCCAGGAAAAATTGGTACAAGAAGCCGTGGATACACTTCTTGATAGCGGGTCCCGCGGGCAACCGACGAGGGATGGTCACAATAAAGTATACAAATCACTTTCAGATGTAATTGAGGGTAAAGAGGGGAGGTTTCGCGAGACTCTGCTTGGGAAACGGGTCGATTACTCGGGGCGTTCTGTCATTGTTGTGGGTCCTTCGCTTTCATTACATCAATGTGGATTACCTCTAGAGATAGCAATAAAGCTTTTTCAGCTATTTGTAATTCGCGATTTAATCACGAAACGTGCTACTTCTAATGTCAGGATTGCTAAAAGGAAAATTTGGGAAAAGGAACCCATTGTATGGGAAATACTTCAAGAAGTTATGCGGGGACATCCTGTACTGTTGAACAGAGCACCTACCCTGCATAGATTAGGCATACAAGCCTTCCAACCCACTTTAGTAGAGGGGCGTACTATTTGTTTACATCCATTAGTGTGTAAGGGTTTCAATGCGGACTTTGATGGGGATCAAATGGCTGTTCATCTACCTTTATCCTTGGAAGCTCAGGCGGAAGCCCGTTTACTTATGTTTTCTCATATGAATCTCCTGTCTCCCGCTATTGGAGATCCTATTTGCGTGCCAACCCAAGACATGCTTATCGGACTTTATGTATTAACGATTGGAAACCGTCGAGGTATTTGTGCAAATAGATATAATAGTTGCGTAAACTCTCCAAATAAAAAAGTAAACTACAATAATAACAATTATTATAAGTATACGAAAGATAAAGAACCCCATTTTTCTAATTCCTATGATGCACTGGGAGCTTATAAACAGAAACGAATCGGTTTAAACAGTCCCTTGTGGCTCCGATGGAAACTAGATCAACGCATCGTTGGGTCAAGAGAAGTTCCGATTGAAGTTCAATATGAATCTTTTGGGACTTATCATGAGATTTATGCCCACTATCTAGTAGTGGGAAATAGAAAAAAAGAAATCTGTTCTATATACATTCGAACCACTCTTGGTCATATTTCTTTTTATAGAGAAATAGAGGAAGCCGTACAAGGATTTAGTCGGGCCTATTCATATACTATCTAAACAAGGAAGTTAGATTCGGTGATGCCCCTTTCGGGGGGCATTCCGATTTTGCTAGTACCATCCTTTTTGCCGCGCAAATCCAGATTGAGATTGAGGAAAGGGAGTAAATTAAGTTTTCGAATCACTGACTCAGGCCCATTGTCGAATCCTACTCAGCCAAAAAAGGGGGTACTTATGTATGGCGGAACGGGCCAACTTGGTCTTTCATAATAAAGAGATAGACGGAACTGCTATGAAACGACTTATTAGCAGATTAATAGATCATTTCGGAATGGGATATACATCCCATATACTGGATCAAATAAAGACTCTGGGCTTCCATCAAGCCACTACTACATCGATTTCTTTAGGAATCGAGGATCTTTTAACAATACCCTCTAAAGGATGGTTAGTCCAAGACGCGGAACAACAAAGTTTTCTTTTGGAGAAACACTATTATTATGGGGCTGTACACGCGGTAGAAAAATTACGCCAATCCGTTGAGATATGGTATGCTACAAGTGAATATTTGAAACAAGAAATGAATTCTAATTTTCGAATAACGGATCCTTCTAATCCAGTCTATCTAATGTCTTTTTCAGGAGCCAGAGGAAATGCATCTCAGGTACACCAATTAGTAGGTATGAGAGGGTTAATGGCGGATCCTCAAGGACAAATGATTGATTTACCTATTCAAAGCAATTTACGCGAGGGACTTTCTTTGACAGAATATATAATTTCCTGCTATGGAGCCCGAAAAGGGGTTGTAGATACTGCTGTACGAACAGCGGATGCTGGCTATCTTACACGTAGACTTGTTGAAGTAGTTCAACATATTATTGTGCGTAGAAGAGATTGTGGTACTATCAGAGGTATTTCTGTGAGTCCTCAAAATGGGATGACGGAAAAACTTTTTGGCCAAACACTAATTGGTCGTGTATTAGCGGACGATATATATATTGGTTCACGATGCATTGCTGCTCGAAATCAAGATATTGGAATTGGATTAGTCAATCGATTCATAACTGCCTTTCGAACACAACCGTTTCGAGCACAACCAATATATATTAGAACCCCCTTTACTTGCCGGAGCACATCTTGGATCTGCCAATTATGTTATGGGCGGAGTCCCACTCATGGGGATCTGGTCGAATTGGGAGAAGCTGTAGGTATTATTGCGGGTCAATCAATTGGGGAGCCAGGGACTCAACTAACATTAAGAACTTTTCATACTGGTGGAGTATTCACAGGGGGTACTGCCGACCTTGTACGATCCCCCTCAAATGGAAAAATCCAATTCAATGAGGATTTGGTTCACCCCACACGTACCCGTCATGGGCAGCCTGCTTTTCTATGCCATATAGACTTGCGTGTAACTATTCAGAGTCAGGATATTCTACATAGTGTTAATATTCCGTTAAAAAGCTTAATTCTAGTGCAAAATGATCAATATGTAGAATCCGAACAAGTAATTGCGGAGATTCGTGCCGGAACATCCACTTTGCATTTTAAAGAAAAGGTACAAAAGCATATTTATTCCGAATCAGCCGGGGAAATGCACTGGAGTACTGATGTTTACCATGCGCCCGAATATCAATATGGTAATCTTCGTCGATTACCAAAAACAAGCCATTTATGGATATTGTCAGTAAGTATGTGGAGATCCAGTATAGCATCTTTTTCACTCCACAAGGATCAAGATCAAATGAATACTTATTATTTTTCTGTTGATGGAAGATATATCTTTGACCTCTCAATGGCTAATGATCAAGTAAGCCATAGACTGTTGGATACTTTTGGTAAAAAAGATAGGGAAATTATTAATTATTTAACGCCAAATCGAATCGTGTCCAACGGTCATTGGAATTTTGTCTACCCTTCCATTCTTCAAGATAGTTCGGATTTGTTGGCGAAAAAGCGAAGAAATAGGTTCGTCATTCCATTACAATATCATCAAGAACAAGAGAAAAAGCTAATATCCTGTTTGGGTATTTCAATTGAAATACCCTTTATGGGTGTTTTACGTAGAAATACTATTTTTGCTTATTTTGACGATCCACGATACAGAAAAGATAAAAGGGGTTCAGGAATTGTTAAATTTAGATATCGGACCCTAGAGGAAGAATATCGGACCCAAGAGGAAGAATATTGGACTCAAGAGGAAGAATATTGGACTCAAGAGGAAGAATATCGGACCCGAGAGGAAGAGTATAGGACTCGAGAGGAAGACTCAGAGGATGAATATGAGAGCCCAGAGAACGAATATAGGACCCGAGAGGGAGAGGGCGAATATGAAATCCTAGAAGACGAATATAGGACTCTAGAGGACGAATATGAAACCCTAGAAGATGAATATGGGATCCTAGACGACGAATATAGGACTCTAGAGAAAGACTCAGAGGAAGAATACGGGAGCCCAGAGAACGAATATAAGACCCGAGAAGACGAATATGGAAGTCTAGAGGAAGACTCAGAAGAAGAATATGGGAGCTCTGAAGATGGCTCAGAGAAGGAATATGGGACTTTAGAAGAAGACTCAGAGGAAGACTCAGAAGACGAATATGGGAGCCCGGAGGAAGATTCTATCTTAAAGAAAGAGGGTTTTATTGAGCATCGAGGAATAAAAGAATTTAGTCTAAAATACCAAAAAGAAGTAGATCCGTTTTTTTTCATTCTTCAAGAACTGCATATCTTGCCGAGATCCTCATCCCTAAAGGTACTTGACAATAGTATTATTGGAGTCGATACACAACTCACAAAAAATACAAGAAGTCGACTAGGTGGATTGGTCCGAGTGAAGAGAAAAAAAAGCCATACGGAACTCAAAATCTTTTCCGGAGATATTCATTTTCCTGAAGAGGCGGATAAGATATTAGGTGGCAGTTTGATACCACCAGAAAGAGAAAAAAAAGATTCTAAGGAATCAAAAAAAAGGAAAAATTGGGTTTATGTTCAACGGAAAAAAATTCTCAAAAGCAAGGAAAAGTATTTTGTTTTGGTTCGACCTGCAGTCGCATATAAAATGGACGAAGGGAGAAATTTAGCAACACTTTTCCCGCGGGATCTCCTGCAAGAAGAGGATAATCTCCAACTTCGACTTGTAAATTTGATTTCTCATGAAAATAGCAAGTTAACTCAAAGAATTTATCACACGAATAGTCAATTCGTTCGAACTTGCTTAGTAGTGAATTGGGAACAAGAAGAAAAAGAGGGGGCTCGTGCTTTTCTTCTTGAGGTAAGAACAAATGATCTGATTCGCGATTTCCTAAGAATTGAGTTAGTCAAGTCTACTATTTCGTCTACACGAAGAAGGTATGATAGGACAAGTGTAGGACTGATTCCCACTAATAGGTTAGATCGCAACAATACCAATTCCTTTTATTCCAAGGCGAAGATTCAATCACTTAACCAACATCAAGAAGCTATTGGCACCTTGTTGAATCGAAATAAAGAATATGCATCTTTGATGATTTTGTTGGCATCCAACTGTTCTCAAATTGGTTTATTCAAGAATTCGAAATATCCCAATGCGGTAAAAGAATCGAATCCGAGAATTCCTATTCGAGAGATTTTTGGGCTCTTAGGCGCTATTGTACCTAGTATATCGAATTTGTCTTCATCTTACTATTTATTAACGCATAATCAGATCTTGTTAAAAAAATACTTGTTCCTTGACAATTTGAAACAGACCTTCCAAGTACTTCAAGGACTTAAATACTCTTTAATAGACGAAAATAAAAGGATTTCGAATTTCGACAGTAACATCATCTTGGAGCCATTCCATTTGAATTGGCACTCTCTCCATCATGACTCATGGGAAGAGACATCGGCAATAATTCACCTTGGACAATTTATTTGTGAAAATGTATGTCTATTTAAATCGCGCATAAAAAAATCTGGTCAAATTTTCATTGTTAATATGGACTCCTTTGTTCTAAGAGCAGCTAAGCCTTATTTGGCCACTATAGGAGCAACTGTTCATGGTCATTATGGAAAAATCCTTTACAAAGGAGATAGGTTAGTTACGTTTATATATGAAAAATCAAGATCTAGTGATATAACGCAAGGTCTTCCAAAAGTGGAACAAATCTTCGAAGCGCGTTCAATTGATTCACTATCGCCGAATCTCGAAAGGAGAATTGAGGATTGGAATGAACGTATACCAAGAATTCTTGGGGTTCCCTGGGGATTCTTGATTGGAGCTGAGCTAACCATAGCCCAAAGTCGTATCTCTTTGGTTAATAAGATCCAAAAAGTTTATCGATCCCAAGGGGTACAGATCCATAATAGACATATAGAAATTATTATACGCCAAGTAACATCAAAAGTAAGGGTTTCCGAAGATGGAATGTCTAATGTTTTTTTACCTGGGGAATTAATAGGACTATTGCGAGCGGAACGAGCAGGGCGGGCTTTAGATGAATCGATCTATTATCGGGCAATCTTATTGGGAATAACAAGGGCTTCCCTGAATACCCAAAGTTTCATATCTGAAGCAAGTTTTCAAGAAACTGCTCGAGTTTTAGCAAAAGCTGCCCTACGAGGTCGTATTGATTGGTTGAAAGGCCTGAAAGAAAACGTAGTTCTGGGGGGGATTATACCTGTTGGTACAGGATTCCAAAAATTTGTGCATCGTTCCCCACAAGACAAGAACCTTTATTTCGAAATTCAAAAAAAAAATCTGTTCGCGTCGGAAATGAGAGATATTTTGTTTCTCCATACAGAATTAGTTTCTTCTGACTCTGACGTAACAAACAATTTCTATGAAACATCAGAAGCCCCGTTTACCCCTATTTATATGATTTAAGTCATTTATAACCCCCTATTTATACGATTTAAGTGTACATAAAGCAATTTTTTTTTTTTTACTTTAATTTAAACTATACTTTTGACCTTAGAATGCTAACAGGTCTGATTTTGTATTTTAATTAATTAATTAAAATAAATTAATTAAAATTAATTAATAAGTAAAAGAAGTCAGTTAATTCATTAAGGCTATGTTTATACCATGTATCAATGGTCAATTATGAGTATAAGGTCCCATCGGAACAATTATTATTTATTTCAAGCTATTTCGGTTCTTTCTTAATCTTCAAAAAGAAATTAATTCTGTAATGGTAAGATGAAAAAAAGAAAAAATAAAAGGGAAGTGTGGAAAAAATGACAAGAAGATATTGGAACATCAATTTGAAAGAGATGATAGAAGCAGGAGTTCATTTTGGTCATGGTATTAAGAAATGGAATCCTAAAATGGCCCCTTACATCTCGGCAAAGCGTAAAGGTACTCATATTACAAATCTCGCTAGAACAGCTCGTTTTTTATCAGAAGCTTGTGATTTAGTTTTTGATGCAGCAAGTCAGGGAAAAAGCTTCTTAATTGTTGGTACCAAAAAAAGAGCAGCAGATTTGGTAGCATCAGCTGCAATAAGGTCTCGCTGTCATTATGTTAATAAAAAGTGGTTCAGTGGTATGTTAACGAATTGGTCGATTACCAAAACTAGACTTTCTCAATTTAGAGACTTAAGAGCGGAAGAAAAAATGGGAAAATTCCACCATCTCCCAAAAAGAGATGCGGCAATCTTAAAGAAAAAATTATCTACCTTGCAAAGATATCTCGGCGGGATCAAATATATGACGAGGTTGCCTGACATTGTGATCGTCCTTGATCAGCAAAAAGAGTATATAGCTCTTCGGGAATGTGCCATTTTGGGGATTCCTACTATTTCTTTAGTCGATACAAATTGTGACCCAGATCTCGCGAATATATCGATTCCTGCCAACGATGACACTATGACTTCAATTCGATTAATTCTTAACAAATTAGTATTTGCAATTTCTGAGGGCCGTTCTTTCTATATAAGAAATCGTTGATTAAGAAGAATAGCGAATTCTTGAGCAACTGCATAGATTTATAGGATTAGTTACTAGTCTTTTTTGTTTTGCATAGATAAAAGAAGGGGAATATTGATATATATTAAAGGGTATTGATATATATTATGATCTGATGTGATTTCTTGGTATCTTAAATATAAGATTAATACTTCAAGTTGCTGAGTTGAGAAAGAGATGCTTGAATCAAAAGAATTCCTTTTTTGAAGTTCAATTTTTATCAGAGGACAATATGAATATTACACCATGTTCCATTAAAACACTCAAGGGGTTATATGATATATCGGGTGTAGAAGTAGGCCAACACTTCTATTGGCAAATAGGAGGTTTCCAAATTCATGCCCAAGTACTCATCACTTCTTGGGTCGTAATTACTATTTTGCTAGGTTCAGTTATCATAGCTGTTCGGAATCCACAAACCATCCCAACCGACGGTCAGAATTTCTTCGAATATGTACTTGAGTTTATTCGAGACTTGAGCAAAACTCAGATTGGAGAAGAATATGGTCCCTGGGTTCCCTTTATTGGAACTATGTTCCTTTTTATTTTTGTTTCGAATTGGTCAGGTGCTCTTTTACCTTGGAAAATTATAGAGTTACCCCATGGGGAATTAGCAGCGCCCACGAATGATATAAATACTACTGTTGCTTTAGCTTTACTAACATCGGCGGCATATTTTTATGCGGGTCTTAGCAAAAAAGGATTGAGTTATTTCGAGAAGTATATTAAACCAACCCCAATCCTTTTACCAATTAACATCCTAGAAGATTTCACAAAACCATTATCGCTTAGTTTTCGACTTTTCGGAAATATATTGGCGGATGAATTAGTCGTTGTTGTTCTTGTTTCTTTAGTCCCCTTAGTAGTCCCTATACCGGTCATGTTTCTTGGATTATTTACAAGCGGTATTCAAGCTCTTATTTTTGCAACGTTAGCCGCAGCCTATATAGGTGAATCCATGGAAGGTCATCATTGAATTGACTAGTTTTCGCAATAGTCTTTTTTTTTTAGCTTAGCCCAATTCATGCATGATTCCGGATAATCCTCTTAGTTGGAAAACTAAATAGTTCGCAATGCGTATGAATATACAACCTAGAGTTGTAGGGGAGAGAATAGACTATATTACGGAAGAGTTAAAGTATATATGCATTCCGAGAGGCGGAGTCAGGTTAGATCTATATCCTTAATGCCTATAAGACAGTCATCTTTTGTGCGGCTTTCTAAGGAATGATTTTAGAATCGGATTCAATAGAAAATGAGAAAATACGCAAACAAAATAGAAGAAACAAATGTATATGGGATTTTTTTTATTCCTAAGTTGGATTCATTATCTAATCCGATATATAGAATTCCCTTCTATTTCTATATAGAACTGGATTCCATATCTAGTTCTATGCAGCATATTGTTATCAATTGTATGATCCCTATTGGATTTGGACTAGTTCGATTTTAATAGGGGTTCTTTCTGTATTTCGTCTTTTATTATGTTGGATCAAGGGGAAAAAACGGGAACTCAAGGATATCGAAGAGTAAAAAAAAAGGATGGAATGAAAGGGTGATTGGTTGAAAAGAAAGGGAAATAGAATAATGAGAATCATATGGATTTACACAAACCTCTAATGATTAGAAACTAAAAACGAGATCTCGAAGTAATTCGAACGATTTCGATTATCATTTATTTGTACTTATTAGTTACTTCTACCCCAATAGAGCTTAGAAGTTGGAAATAATAATTTCTTGGTTGATTGTATCCTTAACCATTTATTTTTTTTGACACGAGGAACTCACCATGAATCCACTAATTGCTGCTGCTTCCGTTATTGCTGCTGGATTGGCCGTAGGGCTTGCTTCTATTGGGCCTGGGGTTGGTCAAGGCACTGCTGCAGGACAAGCTGTAGAAGGTATTGCGAGACAGCCAGAAGCAGAAGGTAAAATACGAGGTACTTTATTGCTTAGTCTAGCTTTTATGGAAGCTTTAACAATTTATGGACTGGTTGTGGCACTAGCGCTTTTATTTGCGAACCCTTTTGTTTAATCCTAAAAAAGAAAATGAGTCCTTTAGATTAGATACTTTTTTCTTTTTTTATTGGTATTTGCTTCTGTAATTCCAAGTATATCAATACTTTACTTTACTCCTATTTATTCTATTATATTATTCCGGGAATTTTGTATTTCTCGGGGCAGACAATATCCCAGGAACCACAGGAAGGGCTGATTTGAGCATGATCAATTTAGAGGATATACCCGCTCTCTTCCCTCCCGTCCTTAGTTTAGGACAGTGGAAAGTCTTTTTCTTTTTTTTTTTAGGAATTTGGGGAACATTTCATCAAAGGAGATCTTTCACAGGTCAAACGAGACCTAAGACTTAATCTAAAAGAAATTATTAGATTGAATCTATTCGCATTAAAAAACCGATCAAAAAAGGGCGAGCGAAGTAAGTGATCGAAAAACTTTCTTCTTTGTTCGTCCTATCTATAAGAGGAGAGCATATGAAAAATGTAACCCAATCTTTCGTTTTTTTAGCTCACTGGCCATTCGCTGGGAGT